TTTTAGGCTATATCCGCGATTCCTCTCGATTTTTAATCCAATACACAAATCTATTGGTTCCGTTAAGGTAGCTATATGCTGTGTATTATCAACTATTTCCACAGAGGGCGGTAAAATTATGTCTCGAGCAGTTATATATCCGGGACCTTTGACACAAATAAGCGCGTTGCGCGTTCCGTATAGATTGCTTCTTAATACAATCTCGTTCAAATTCATTAAAATCTCATGTACTGATTCTTGAATACCTACTATGTTAGAATAGTCATGTGGTATGTTCTCAGATTTTGCACGTGTAATACATGTTCCTTCTATTTCGCCAAGTAAAGCTCTTCGCATCGCAATGCCTATTGTGTCGGCTTGACCTTTCATAAGTGGAGACAGAATAAAGCGTCCATAATAAAGACGCTTACTGTCTCTTCTTGATTCAACACACTTCCACTGTAGTGTCCGAGTAGATACTTTGACTTTCTCTCGAACCATAGTAATTTTTTTTGATCAGATCATTGAATCGTTTATTTCTCTTGAAACCCTTTCAGCTTTTATTTAGTTCTATACACGTCTTTTTTTAGGGGGTCTACAACCATTATGTGGCATAGGGGTTACATCTCGTACGAAACTTAAAAGTATACCACTTCTACGAATAGCTCGTAATGCTGCATCTCTTCCCAGTCCAGGGCCTTTTATCCTTACCTCAGCTCGTTGCATACCTTGATCCACTACTGCTCGAATAGCATTTCCTGCTGCGGTTTGAGCAGCAAAAGGTGTTCCTCTTCTTGTACCCCTGAATCCACAAGTACCCGCGGAGGACCAAGAAATAACCCGACCCCGTACATCTGTAACGGTCACAATGGTATTGTTGAAACTTGCTTGAACATGAATAACTCCCTTTGGTATTCTACGTACATTTTTACGTGAACCACTACGTGTATTTTTACGTGAACCAATTCTTAATATAGGTTTTGCCATATTTTTTTCATTTCACAAGAAATATATGGATATATCCATTTCATGTCAAAACGGACTTTTTTTTTTGCCAGCTCCTTGGAAGTGCCTTTTCCTTTACTTTATTTCCTTTAGTAAGATTATCCTTGTCTTTGTTTATGCCTCGGGTTGGAACAAATTACTATAATTCGTCCCCTCCTACGGATTAGTCGACACTTTTCACAAATTTTACGAACGGAAGCCCTTATTTTCATAGTTATTTTTCCTTAATTCTGTGAATATACTTATTGTTGGACGAAAAAAGGTTTCTTGATATTTTTGAATCTTTAATTGTATCTTATTGAATGAAAGGAATGTTGAAATTGAAAAAACCACTTACTCTTTTGAATCCTTGTTATGGAGTCTAGAAAGCGGCTATCCCCCGATTAACTTATACCTAAGAACTAGCTAAAACTTTTATTTTTAGCAGGGGTGGTATTATACAACCCCTTTTTTCACAAACGGTAAGTTCCGGATATCCAATTTTAATATTAGAAGGATTACCATATATAACACAAAATTTCGCCGCCGATTCTTTTTAGTCGAGCTTCTCGATCTGTCATTATACCTTGAGAAGTCGAAAGGATTACAATCCCTATTCCGCCTAAAATCCGTGGAATTCGTTGAGAGTTAGAATAGATTCGTAGACCCGGCCGACTTATTCTCTTTAAATTTAAAAAAGTTTTATAGGATTCTTTCTTATTTCGTCTATGTTTTAGGGTTAAAATCAAAAAATATTGATTGTTTTCGCGATGTTTCCTTACGTTTTCGATAAAACCCTCCCGTAAAAGTATTTTAACAATGCTTTCGGTGATGTTAGTCGACCCTATCCGAACTGTTCCTTTTCTATTCATGTCAGCATTTCGTATAGAGGTTATTATATCAGCAATAGTGTCTTTCCCCATGATAAGTTAAAATTCCTTATTGTTCTATAATTTTGATATAATCAACATGTTCTTTTTCTTTTATTTATATATAGATATAGACGAGTTATATATTAATATATGAATTAAATGATTAATTTTTTATTATTAAGGGTATATGCGTGATACACAATCGATTAATTAATTTTATTTCAATACCATTTTTTTAATCCTATACTAACTATTGATATTTAGGTTTTATAAGACCTCAGGAGCTAATGAAACTATTTTAGTAAAGTTTAATTGTCTCAATTCCCGTGGGATCGCCCCAAAAACTCGAGTTCCTTTTGGATTCCCTTCTTGATCAATGACAACTGCGGCATTGTCATCATATCGTATTATTGTCCCATTGTTACGTTTGAGTTCTTTACAAGTACGTACAATTACAGCTCTGATCACTTCTGATCTTTCTAGAGGAGTATTCGGTATTGCTTCCTTGATTACAGCAACAATAACGTCACCAATATGAGCATATCGGCGATTACTAGCTCCTATTATTCGAATACACATCAATTCTCGAGCCCCGCTGTTGTCTGCTACATTCAAATAGGTTTGTGGTTGAATCATATCATTTTTTTGTATCTCTTCTTTTAATACAAAGGACGAAGTAAAAAAATATTGTTTGTCAAAAAAAGAAAACTGATAATCTTTTTATCCTTAATTGTTATTTAGCTTTTTTATTCTATATTCCTATTCAGAAATAATGAATTGGGTTTTTATAGGCATTTTTGATGCCGCTATTGAAATAGCTTTTCTGGCTATATTTTCGGGTACACCACCCATTTCATAAAGGATTTTACCTGGTTTAACAACAGCCACCCAAAACTCTGGGGATCCTTTCCCAGAACCCATACGCGTTTCCGCGGGTCTTACTGTAACTGGTTTGTCTGGAAATATACGTACCCAAATTTTTCCCCCACGTCGTACATTTCGTGACATTGCTCGTCGCCCCGCTTCTATTTGTCTAGATGTGATCCAAGCGGGTTCAAGTGTTTGAAGAGCATATCTGCCAAAACAAATACGATTCCCACGAGAAGATATTCCTTTTAGTCTTCCTCGATGTTGTTTACGAAATCTTGTTCTTTTTGGGTTATAGTTGATGGGTTTTTTCTAAATTAGAAATTCCATCTCTACTACAGAACTGAACGTGAGAGTTTCTTCTCATCCAGCTCCTCGCGAATAAAAGTACTAAAAAAGCTTCTATTAAGATATAGATGTAGTTAATGATTAATCCTATTAATCATGGTCTTTTTTGAAATTTCATCTGATCTCTTCTAAATTTGTGTATGTCTTTTTCAAAATGGAATCCAAGATGAATTCTATTTATATTTATTAAATAAAAATAGAATTATCTCGAATGTCGTTTTTGTTAGAATTAGCATATTCTAACAAAATTATTTTTTTTTTTCTTTTATCTTTTTCATTTTTTTTTTATTACTTTTTTTATAAAAAAAAAAAAAATATTCGCCGGCGAATATTTACTCTTTCAATATCTATTTAAGTTTGATCTTTATCCCACGAGGTCTCATAATCAAAATCAGAATAGATAATAAAGTTTATGGTTTATTCCGCCATCCTGTCCAATGAATTACTAAGATTTATTTTTCAACTGAATCCTATATATTCATGGGTTCCGTCGTTCCCATCGCTTCTTGATTAATCATTAGGCCCGAATTCTACAATGGAGCTCTTACCTGAAATTTTTAATTTCATTTTTTAATTTGTTTTTGAGTCAATTTTCTCAGTTTTTATTGGCTCAAGGCTCTTAATTTTTTGTTTTCAGAACGAACAGATTTATTTAATTATTATGAATGAATCTGTATTCATGCTTTATTACATTGTTTTTATTACAGTGACCTCATAGACTTTTTAAATTGGAATAATAGATCATTAATATTCAAAATTTTTCTCTCTTTCTTTCATCCTTCCATTTATCCGCATACTTTTCGATTACCTTTCAGAACTTATAAAAAAATTTCGTTATTCTTTTTTTTTGTAAAAAAAATTCAGTTGCTACAATTATATGATCAGTCTATCATATCTTGACTTATTTTTTTGGATCCAGATAATGCGAAGCAATGAGTTGCTTAGGTTATTTATTAATGCTATTTAGTTGCTCTTATAGGTAAGTTCTTTTTTATATTTTTTTTCTTAATCTAATCGAATCCTAAACTAACGAGTCACACACTAAGCATAGCAATTATATCAAAGGAGTTTTGATGGAAATTGTTATTCAACCTTATAGAATTGCTTATTTTTTCTTAAACAAAAAAAGAACACTGTAATTTTTTTTTTTTGCTGTCTGTATAGTGTTATATTACAGAGTTTTAGTTTTTTATCCTTGGATAAAATGTAAAGACAAATAAAGTTTGTTATTCTTCGTCTACGAATATCCAAATTTTTATTCCTAAGACCCCATAAATAGTTCGAACTGTATAGGAACAATAATCAATTTTAGCTTCAATTGTTTGTAAAGGAACTCTGCCTTCTCTGATCCACTCAACACGTGCAATTTCTTTTCCGTCGATACGCCCTGCAATTTGTACTTGAATTCCTTTTGTATTCGCCTGTTCAGTTAATTCAATAGCTTTTTTCATTGCTTTTCGAAAAGAAACGCGATTTTTTAATTGGCCAGCTATAAATTCTGCAAGAATATTAGGATGCCCATACGGATTGGAAATTCTGGTAATAGCAATGTTGAGTTTTTTGTTGACACAATTAAGTTCTTTTTGAACATTCATCTGTAATTCTTCGACTCTTCGGGGTTTATCTTCAATTAATAATTTAGGAAATCCCATATAGATTATGATCTGAATGAGATCGATTCTTTTTTGAATTTCGATACGTGCAATTCCCTCCATACCAGAAGATATTCTTATATTTTTTTGGACATAATTTTTAATACAGTCTCGTATTTTTTTATCTTCTTCTAAACCTTCAGAATACTTTTTTGGTTGTGCAAACCAAAGAGAATGATGACTTTGGGTTGTACCAAGTCTGAAACCAAGTGGATTTATTTTTTGTCCCATAGGCCTCCACTACTATATGTATCATAACATGTTAGATTTTTGTTTTCATTGCTGCATCCAGGTTTTT